TCAAGTGGCTAAGCCATAAGGAGTTTGAAACTCTCTATTCCATATCCGTTGAAACCAGTATTTGTGTGTTTCGGCTTGAGCCGTACGAGATGAAATTTTCATATACGGCTCTAAGAGGGGGAGTCTTTCTTGGTTTACCTATCTCAATAAAGTATATGATTGGTTCGAGGAACGTCTCGAGATTCAAGCGATTGCAGATGATATAACTAGTAAATATGTTCCTCCTCATGTCAATATATTTTATTGTTTAGGGGGGATTACGCTGACTTGTTTTTTAGTACAAGTAGCTACGGGTTTTGCTATGACCTTTTACTATCGTCCAACTGTTACAGAGGCTTTTTCCTCTGTTCAATACATAATGACTGAGGCCAACTTTGGTTGGTTAATTCGATCAGTTCATCGATGGTCAGCAAGTATGATGGTTCTAATGATGATTTTGCACGTATTTCGTGTGTATCTTACGGGGGGTTTTAAAAAACCCCGCGAATTAACTTGGGTTACAGGGGTAGTTCTGGCTGTATTGACCGCATCTTTTGGCGTAACTGGTTATTCCTTACCTCGGGACCAAATTGGCTATTGGGCAGTAAAAATTGTAACAGGCGTACCTGAAGCTATTCCTATAATAGGATCACCTTTGGTAGAATTATTACGTGGAAGTGCTAGTGTGGGCCAGTCCACTTTGACTCGTTTTTATAGTTTACATACTTTTGTATTGCCTCTTCTTACTGCCGTATTTATGTTAATGCACTTTCCAATGATACGTAAGCAAGGTATTTCGGGTCCTTTATAGAGAAGGCAGATCATAGATATTTGTAATTTATCATATCGGGGAGGAACAAGAGTCTTTTATTGCTACAAATATGTATTATTGAAAAATAAGGCATGTTCTTTGGATACTTCTATTCAATTATGAAGTATTTTTTATTTGATACGAATCGAATAGTTGAAGTATATTTTCCTAAAAGGGGATGGATTATGGGAGTGTGTGACTTGAACTATTGATTGGTCCATGCAGATATATGGTTTTATCCGCCAAGTTGGAATTCACAACCCAACGTGTCTCCACATCCAACCATCATGTCAGTCCCTTTATGTAGCATAGGATAGGCCGGTTTTAACTTGAGGAGAATATTTTCTATGATCATACACGAATCATGTCATACATGAACAGGCTCCGTAAGATCCCTAGAATAAGTTATGTGGAATGATCCAATGTTCTATTTATTTACTTTGTTTGATTTTTTTTTTTTTTTAGTAAATTTATTATAATTATATATTATAATTATATAATTAATTGATAGTATTAGTATTTAGTATTAATTGGATAGTAATCTTAGTAAATCTTTTATAGTATATAGATGCATTCATTTCCTTTGCATCGACCCTGATCTATTATACTATCGGAGTTAAATAAGGGATCTAAGGAAGAACAGGGGCTAGACTTTATTAGTAACAAGTAAAAACTTTGTATTTTGTTTATGTAATACAATCGAAATGTTGTGAGGATAAATACCAACCAAAAGATATGAGACAATCCAAAAAGCACTTGATCATGATCAAATTTGTAAGCCGACTTGGGTATTGAGCATTTCCCTGTTGCCAGAACTGAATTATTTGCAATGAATAATGAATCGTTGAAACTCGGGAAAATGGAATTTGATAAATAGTTTATTACATAGAGTCATTCTACATTATATATGTAGAGATGTATAAAATATAGGTCTTCTGTGGGCCTATTTATGTTCTATGGATCTATTTCTGTAATTCTTTTGATTCTTGCTCGAGCCGGATGATAAAAAATTATCATGTCCGGTTCTTTTGGGGGATGGATCCACAAGAGTTAACCTATCCAAATAACAAAGAAACCTGATTTGAATGATCCTGTATTAAGAGCTAAATTGGCTAAAGGGATGGGACATAATTATTATGGAGAACCCGCATGGCCCAATGATCTTTTATATATTTTTCCAGTAGTAATCCTAGGCACTATTGCATGTAGTGTGGGTTTAGCAGTTCTAGAGCCGTCAATGATAGGTGAACCAGCGGATCCGTTTGCAACTCCGTTGGAAATATTACCCGAATGGTACTTCTTTCCCGTATTTCAAATACTTCGCACAGTGCCCAATAAATTATTGGGTGTTCTTTTAATGGTTTCAGTACCAATAGGATTATTGACAGTACCTTTTTTGGAGAATGTCAATAAATTCCAAAATCCATTTCGTCGTCCAGTAGCTACAACAGTATTTTTGATCGGTACCACAGTAGCTCTTTGGTTAGGTATTGGAGCAACTTTACCTATCGAGAAATCCCTCACTTTAGGTCTTTTTCAAAGTTAAATACCATGACATAGGTATCTAAGGAAGATCCTCTTCTGGATCTTCCCTAGATACATCAATCTTATTATGTATATATTCTGCAAACATATGGACTGTGTCGGAGATTCAAAACTGATTCTATTATTTTTTATTTTATTTATAATTCTAAAATCTAAAAAATTCCAATGGATTTAAAATGAAAAATTTTTCTTAGGTAAATTGATTGCAAAATGCTTCTGTAGAGTGCCCAATATCTGTTTCATATCTTCTATGCGAAAATATTCCATTTTCATAAGATCTTCTTGACTGTGATTCAAAAGGTCCAATAATGTATGTATATTGGACCTTTTGAGACAATTATAGGTCCTGGAAGACAATTCTGATTGGTCAATAAAAATACATGTCAATGGAATTCCTTTTTTGTTTTTCTTGAGATTAGTGAATCTGTCTTGAAAGGAAAAAAAGGGTAGATTCCATCTGTTTTCATTTTCCTCTAAATTCATGTACTCTTCCTCTGCATGTAGAAAAGGAATCAATAAATCAATCAAATTACGAGAAGCTTCATAAAGTGCTTCTTTAGGAGTTAAACTTCCATTCGTCCATATTTCTAGAAAGAGTATTTCTTGTTTTTCATTCCCATTCCCATAAGAATGAATACTATGATTTGCATTTCGAACAGGCATAGATACAATATCTATAGGATAACTTCCCTCGTGAGATTCATTTGTGGATTTCATATGATATCCACGACCTCTCTTTATTTGTAATTCAATACACAAATCAATTGGTTCTGTCAGGTTAGCTATATGCTGTGTCGTGTCAACTATTTGTACAGAAGGTGGTGAGATAATATCTTGAGCTGTTATATATTTAGGTCCCCTGACGCAAATGGATGCGTCCCTAACTCCATAGAGATTACTTTTCAATACAATCTCTTTCAAATTTATTAAAATCTCATGTACTGATTCTTCAATACCCGCTATCGTAGAATATTCATGCAGAACATTTTCAGATGTTGCACGTGTGATACATGTTCCTTCTATTTCTCCAAGTAAAGCCCTTCGCATGGCAATACCTATGGTATTGGCTTGACCTTTCATAAGCGGGGACAGAACAAAACGACCATAATAAAGACGCTTGCTGTCTACTCTTGATTCAACACATTTCCACTTGAGTTTTCGAGTGGATCCTGCTACTTCTTCTCGAACCATACTATTATTTTTCTTTTCTTTATGATTATTGGATCAGATCATTGAATCATTTATTTCTCTTGGAATCTCTTGAATTATTATTTCTACACACGTCTTTTTTTAGGAGGGCGACATCCATTATGCGGCATGGGTGTTACATCACGTACGAAACTTAATAGCATCCCATTTCTCCGAATGGCTCGTAATGCCGCATCTCTTCCGAGACCTGGACCCTTTATCATAACTTCTGCTCGTTGCATACCCTGATCAATTAATGTACGAATAGCATTAAATGCCGCGGCTTGAGCAGCATAGGGTGTTCCTTTTCTTGTGCCTCTGAATCCAGAAGTACCTGCGGAAGCCCAAGAAACCACCTGACCTCGTACATCTGTAACAGTTACAATAGTATTGTTGAAACTCGCTTGAACATGAATAACTCCTTTTGGTATTCTACGTTCATTCTTTTTTGAACCAATACGTGCATTCTTACGTAAACCAATTTTTGCTATAGGTTTTGTCATATTTTATTAGATCATATTCATAAGAATAAAATAAAAAGAAAGAAGAATCAGAAAGATACGGAGATAGCTATTTAATATAAAAACGAATCCTTTCTTTTTACATGTACATGGGTTTTTCTTTTAAAAAGTTCTTGATTTAGAACTTGAGAAGGATTACCCCTGTCTCTGTTTATGTCTCAGATTGGAACAAATGACTATAATTCGCCCACGCCTACGAATCAAACGACATTTTTCACAAATTTTACGAACAGAAGCCCTTATTTTCATATTTATCATTCCTTATTTTCATTCTGAATCTATTTTTTTGTAAACAAAAATGAGTTTATTGCATTTTTGAACTTCGAATTATATCCCTACGAAAAGGATGTTTCAAAGAATGATCTAATCGTTCGAATCTTTTTTGCGAAGTCTATAAATTATACGCCCCCTGGTTGAATCATAACGACTCATTTCGATTTTTACTCTATCTCCGGGTAGTATACGTATAAAACTGCGTCGGATTCTCCCTGAAATATAACCTAGAATTAGATCTTCATTATCTAATTGAACTCGGAACATACCGTTGGGAAGTGATTCAGTAATTAAACCCTCATGAATCAATTTTTGTTCTTTCATTCCAGGGAACCCCCTTTAAGTATTAACTAATAGAGGAAGAGTTCTATAATTCACTTCTCCTCTCTCTTTTACAAAGAGTAAGTTCAAGAGAAAATTAGGGTACCCTGGTAGAATCACCATATATAACACAAAATTTCTCCTCCAATTTTTTCTAGTCGAGCTTCTCGATCTGTCATTATACCTCGAGAAGTAGAAAGAATTACAATTCCCATTCCACCTAAAATCTTAGGAATTCGTTGATAGTTGGAATAGATTCGTAGACCGGGTCGGCTGATACGCTTTAATCTTATTTTATTCCCTTTCCTAGTCTTTCTATGTCGTAAGGTTGAAACCAAGAAATTTTTTTGACTTTCTTGATGTTTTCGAACGTTTTCAATAAAACCTTCTCGTAAAAGTATTTTCACAATGTTTTTAGTGATATTAGTAGATACTATTTGAACTCTTCCTTTTTGATCTATGTCAGCATTTCTTATAGAAGTTATTATATCGGCAATAATGTCCCTACCCATGATGAACTATAGTTATTGGTGCCTTCTAATTCTTATATAATCAACATGCTTCTTTTTTGTTTTATTTTTTAATAAATTTTTTTATTATTTCATTATTAAATTATTAAAAATTAAAATCTCTTAGAAATTTAAAGTATATACATGAGACACAATCTATTAATCAGATCTATTTCAGATATTTGAATATTCTATATAGAGAATATAGATAGGATCTATCCTATTTTCATCTATAAGAATCTATAAGACTTCGGGTGCTAATGAAACTATTTTAGTAAAATTCAACTGTCGCAATTCTCGAGCAATCGCACCAAAGATTCGAGTTCCTTTTGGATTTCCTTCTTGATCAATGATAACCGCTGCGTTGTCATCATATCGTATTATCATGCCGTTGTCACGTTTGAGTTCTTTACACGTGCGTACAATCACAGCTCTAATTATTTCTGATCTTTCTAGAGGCATGTTGGACACTGCTTCTTTGATTACAGCAACAATAACATCGCCAATATGAGCATATCGTTGATTACCAGTTCCTATGATTCGAATACACATCAATTCTTGAGCTCCACTGTTATCCGCTACATTCAAAAGGGTCTGAGGTTGAATCATATCATTCTTATTTTAATCTCTTATTTAAATGCAAGGGATAATGAAAAAAAAAGAAATATTGTCTGTCCAGAGATAAAGAAATCCGTAGTTGTTTTTTCATTATCCATACTCCTTCTTCTTTTACTTTTACTTTTGTTTACCTATCCTGAAATAACAAATTGAGTTCGTATAGGCATTTTGCATGCTGCTATTTTCATAGCAGCTTTGGCTACAGTTTCTGATACTCCACTAATTTCATAAAGTATTCGGCTCGGTTTAACAACGGATACCCAATATTCGGGGGATCCCTTGCCCGAACCCATACGTGTTTCTGTAGGTCTCACAGTAACAGGTTTATCGGGAAAGATACGTACCCATATCTTTCCGCCACGACGCGCATATCGTGTCATTGCTCTTCGCCCTGCTTCTATTTGTCTAGCTGTGATCCAAGCAGGTTCAAGTGCCTGAAGAGCGTATCTGCCAAAACAAATCTGATTGCCTCGGCAAGATATTCCCTTCATTCGACCTCTATGTTGTTTACGAAATCTGGTTCTTTTGGGGTTATAGTTGATGGTTGTTTCTGAATTCCATCTCTATTGCAAAACCGGACATGAGAGTTTCTTCTCATCCAGCTCCTCACGAATTAAATGATTCAATAATATTATAATTAGATATTAGATATACACAGTATACACACGTATTTCTGTATTTCTCATTCTATCAAAATAAAATAAGAAAGAATATACTAATTTTTATATAGAATTTTTGAATTTGTTACATAGGTAACTTTTTTATTTTATCGAAATTTCTAATAAAAGAAATTCTGAAATTAAAGAAAAATAAAGAAAGGTTTCGCGGGCGAATATTAACTCTTTGCTCCTTCATTTGTAGGGTCAATTCATGACCATTCAGAATAAATATATTTTTTTTTGGTTCATTCCGCCATCCTACCCAATGAATCATTAGGATTGATTCGTTTTCAATAAAATCCTATGTAATCACGGGTTCCATCGTTCCCATAGCTTCTCTATTAATGCTTAGGCTTGAACTCTGCAATGGAGCTCTCAACAAGATTTGTTATTTGTTTGCGAGTTAATCTTCTCAGTTTTTCTTAACCCGAAGCTCGATTAAATTATTCTCTATTTTCTATTATTTGGATTATCTATTCTTCTATCTTTGATATCTTACATAATAGACTATATTATCCATATTGATTAAATCCTATTGATTAAATTATTTTTAAATTATTTAGATTATTATTTTAATTTCTTTAATTTCATTTATTTAATTTATTTTCTTCTATAGTTTCTCTTTTTTATTTGTATATTTCTTATTCTATTGTAATTAGATATTTTTTATTTTTATTATATATTGATGTTGATGCTTTATAACACTGCCTTTTTTATTTTTTTATGGCTTAATTCTTCATAAACCATACATATGGGAATCATATATCATTTATATCTTTATTCTCTCTTTCTATCATCCTTCCATTTTTCCACATCCCCCCTTTTTTTCACAATTCATAATCATATTTCTTTCTTATTAAAAGAATTTCAGTTGCTACAACTATATGATCAATTCAGTCATATAGTGACTGTTTCTTGGGATCTCGACAATACGAAGCAATAAGTTGGTTTTTAGTTTTGAGTTTCTTGAGTTTTTAGAGTTACTCAGTTTATAGTCGGGTCAGACTGTTTCTTTCTTTTTTTTTTCAATCTAAATTCTAAACTCTAAAGAAAAAACTAACGAGTCACACACTGAGCATAGCAATTATAATAAAATCTAAATTAAATCAAAGGGTAAATCGAATTTTTATTCAACCTTATAGAATTATAATTGTTTGTTTTTCTTTGATTAAGAAAAAAATAAGAAAAGAGTTTCGAAATCTTTTTTATCAATGAGCAGAATGGCGAGATAAAGAAAGGTCCATTATTCTTATTTTATTATTCTTGGTTTACAAATATCCAAATTTTGATGCCTAAGACTCCATAGATAGTTCTTATTGTATAGGAACAGTGATCAATTTTAGCGCGAATTGTTTGTAAGGGAACCCTGCCTTCTCTGATCCATTCGATACGTGCAATCTCTTTTCCGTCGATACGTCCTGCAATTTGCACTTGAATTCCTTTTGTACCCGTTTGTTCAGTTAATTCAATAGCTTTTTTCATTGCCTTTCGAAATGAGACTCTATTTTTTAATTGTAAAGCTATATATTCTGCAAGAATATTAGGTTGTCCATAAGGCTTTTCAATTCTTGTGATAGCAATATTGAGTCTCCGGTTTACAGAATGAAACTCTTTTTGTACATTCATCTGTAATTCTTCGACTCCCCGTGTCCGTCCTTCTATTAATAAGTTGGGAAATCCAATGTAGATTATGACCTGAATCAAATCTATTCTTTTTTGAATTACTATATGGGCAATTCCTTCGAAACCTGAGGATATTTTCTTATTTTTTTTTACATAGTCCTTAATACAATTCCGTATTCTTTCATCTTCTTGTAGACCTATGGAAAAATTCTTTGATTTTGCGAACCAAAAAGAATGATGACTTTGAGTTGTTCCAAGTCTGAAACCAAGTGGATTTATTTTTTGTCCCATATTTTTATATTCTTTTTCCATCCATTTTTTTTCTAAATAGGAATCTAAATTTTAGATTTTAAAGAAATCTTTATATGACAAGTGGTTTTTTTTATCATATAACTACGTCCTCGAGCCCGGGGTTTTAACTTTTTTAAAATAGAACCTCTATTTACTTCAGCTTTACTAATAAATAAATCAGCTTCATTTAAACCCATATTATGACTAGCATTTGCTGCTGCAGAATAAACTAATTTTAAAATTGGATAAGATGCCCAATAAGGCATTAGTTCCAGTATCATGAGTGTTTCTTCATAAGAACGTCCCCGAATCTGATCAATTACTCTTCGTGCTTTGAAAACAGACATATATATATGTTGAGCTAAAACTTTTGCTTCTCTATCCGAATTTTCGTTCTTTATCATAAAAGTTCTCCCCCGCCAATGAATGATAAGTGCCTAGGTGAAGTATAGTATAAGATAAGTCAGAAAAGTCTAAGTCTTATGAAAAAGAAAAGAAATATACCTCTACTCTGACTATAAGATAAAGACTCTTAAGATATAAGATAAGGCTTTTCGCATGAATACTTAGTAGAACGACTAACGACGAGATTTCTTATCGTTTCTTGCGTGTCTCACGAAAGTGAGAGTAGGTGCAAATTCTCCCAATTTGTGACCGACCATACGATCTGTGATATAAATAGGTAAATGTTCCTTTCCATTATGAATAGCGATTGTATGGCCAATCATTGTGGGTATAATGGTAGATGCCCGAGACCAAGTCACTATGATTTCTTTCTCCTCCCTCCTGTTGAGTTTTTCAATTCTTCCCGATAAATGATTAGCTACAAAAGGATTTTTTTTGAGTGAACGTGTCACGGCTGATTACTCCTTTTTTTACATTTTTGAAATGGGCATTCTATGTCCAATATCTCGATCTGAATCTGAAGTATAATGATGAATGGAAAAAAGAGAAAATCCTTTAGCTAGATAAGGGAAGGGGCGGATGTAGCCAAGTGGATCAAGGCAGTGGATTGTGAATCCACCATGCGCGGGTTCAATTCCCGTCGTTCGCCCATCATATTATTTCCAATTCCAAAAATTCGATTTTCAATGTTCCTATTTACGGCGACGAAGAAGAAAACTATCACTATATTTGTTCCTTTTCCTACTTCTTCTTCCAAGCGCAGGATAACCCCAAGGGGTTGTGGGTTTTTTTCTACCAATTGGGGCTCTCCCTTCACCGCCCCCATGGGGATGGTCTACAGGGTTCATAACTACTCCTCTTACTACAGGACGCTTACCTAGCCAACACTTAGATCCGGCTCTACCCAAACTCTTTTGGTTCACCCCAACATTACCCACTTGTCCGACTGTTGCTAAGCAGTTTTTGGATATCAAACGGACCTCCCCAGATGGTAATCTTAATGTGGCCGATTTACCCTCTTTTGCAATAAGTTTCGCTACAGCGCCTGCTGCTCTAGCTAATTGTCCACCCTTTCCAAGTGTGATTTCTATGTTATGTATGGCCGTGCCTAAGGGCATATCGGTTGAAGTAGATTCTTCTTTTTTATCAATAAAAACCCCTTCCCAAACTGTACAAGCTTCTTCCAAAGCATACGGCTTTCTAGATGTATATGATGATATCTAGACAGATGGATCTTATATGAATCGTATGATGAAGTACCACATGAGTGGATATATAGGAATCCAAATCTGCCGAATCACTTATGTTATGATCTTCTACATCCTAGGTCTCCCCGTTCCGTCATCTGGCTTATGTTCTTCATGTAGCATTCAGACCGGATGACTCTATGAAATTACGTCGATACTTGCACATATTACGGGTAACGTAGGAGACATCTCTCTTTTTCCCCGGGGGGTCTTTCTAATTACCACTGCTTAGCTTTCAATTCGCCTCTGACCATCAAATGAAATGTGAATAACCCGTCCTCCTCTCTTTGAAACAAGGAGGCGCTTCCGGTTCTGTGCGCGCTTCAAACAATTTTGTCTTCTCCATATTACCATATCTCTAGAGTCAATAATCTTCTATGAGGAACTACTGAACTCAATCACTTGCTGCCGTTACTCAACAGTTTTCTGTTGAGGTCTATCCCGTAGAGGTACTCCAATTGGATCAGTGATCGATTTCTAGGTTTCGTCGTAAACCTAATTGGTTACTTCCAATTACGTAAATCAATAGTTCAAACCGCACTCAAAGGTAGGGCATTTCCCATTGATATAGGAACTTCTGTACCAGAAACAATGGTATCTCCAATTATAGCCCCTCTGGGATGTAAAATATATCTCTTCTCACCATCCCCATAGTGTATGAGACAAATGTATGCATTTCGATTAGGGTCATATTCTATGGTTACGATTCTACCAGATATCCCTTTTTCATTCCGTCGAAAGTCGATTTTACGGTATAGACGCTTATGACCTCCCCCTCTATGCCCTGCGGTAATGATCCCTCTGGCATTACGACCTTTACCACAACGATGCTGTCCATAGATCAAATTCTTTCGTGGATTGGATTTCACTTGACTGTCTACGGCTCCATTGCGTGTGCTCGGGGTAGAAGTTTTGTATAAATGTATTGCCGTGTTATTAAGTCTTTTGCTTTAAGTTCTTTTCTCTATAAGAGGTGGAATAGAATAACCCGGTTGAAGCGTAATGATCATACGTCTGTAATGCATTGTATGTCCCATAATAGGTCCCATCCTTTTACCCTTTCCCGGGAGTCGATGACTATTCATAGCTCTTACCTTGACACCAAAGAAGAGTTCGACCCAATGCTTTATTTCTGTCCTAGTTGATCCTGATTCGACATTAGAAGTATATTGATTGTTCCCCAATAACCGAATACTTTTTTCTGTAAATACTGCATATTTGATTCCATCCATAAATCCATTTTCTTCCCTATGAGTTCCAGTATCGATAAGAATTATAGTTCTTACTGTTCATATGTTATGGTATGAATATACCATACCAATTCGCTATGTATGGATGATGAGATTCCATTGATACAGAGCCAATTCCAATAGACTTATTGAATGTTCCCATTGGCGTGCATCCAGCAGGAATTGAACCTACGAATTTGCCAATTATGAGTTGGGCGCTTTAACCATTCAGCCATGGATGCTTAACAGGGATCATCGTACATCGTGAATAACCAAATTCCAATTGAAATGAAATCTTTAGGAGGAATCAATGAAACGACATCAATTCAAATCCTGGATATTCGAATTGAGAGAGATATTGAGAGAGATCAAGAATTCTCACTATTTCTTAGATTCATGGATCAAATTCGATTCAGTGGGATCTTTCACTCACATTTTTTTCCACCAAGAACGTTTTATGAAACTCTTTGACCCCCGAATTTGGAGTATCCTACTTTCACGTGATTCACAGGGTGCAACAAGCAATCGATATTTCACGATCAAAGGTGTAGTACTGCTTGTAGTAGTGGTCCTTATATCTCGTATTAACAATCGAAAGATGGTCGAAAGAAAAAATCTCTATTTGATGGGGCTTCTTCCTATACCTATGAATTCCATTGGACCCAGAAAGGAGACATTGGAAGAATCTTTTTGGTCTTCCAATAGAAATAGGTTGATTGTTTCGCTCCTGTATCTTCCAAAAGGGAAAAAGATTTCTGAGAGTTGTTTCATGGATCCGCAAGAGAGTACTTGGGTTATCCCAATAAAGAAAAAGCGTATCATGCCTGAATCTAACCGGGGTTCGCGGTGGTGGAGGAACCGGATCGGAAAAAATAGGGATTCTAGTTGTCAGATATCTAAGGAAACCGTAGCTGGAATTGAGATCTCATTCAAAGAGAAAGATAGCAAATATCTGGAGTTTCTTTTTTTATCCTATACGGATGATCCGATCCGCAAGGACCATGATTGGGAATTTCTTGATCGTCTTTCTCCGAGGAAGAAACGAAACATAATCAACTTGAATTCGGGACAGCTATTCAAAATCTTAGGGAAAGACTTGATTTGTTATCTCATGTCTGCTTTTCGTGAAAAAAGACCAATTCAGGGGGAGAGTTTCTTCAAACAACAAGGAGCTGGGGCAACTATGCAATCCAATGATATTGAGCATGTTTCCCATCTCTTCTCGAGAAACAAGTGGGGTATTTCTTTGCAAAATTGTGCTCAATTTCATATGTGGCAATTCCGCCAAGATCTCTTCGTTAGTTGGGGGAAGAATCAGCACGAATCGGATTTTTGGAGGAACGTCTCGAGAGAGAATTGGATTTGGTTAGACAATGTGTGGTTGGTAAACAAGGATCGGTTTTTTAGCAAGGTACGGAATGTATTGTCAAATATTCAATATGATTCCACAAGGTCTATTTTCGTTCAAGTAACGGATTCTAGCCAATGGAAAGGATCTTCTTCTGATCAATCCAGAGATCATTTCGATTCCGTTATAAATGAGAATTCAGAATATCACACATTGATCGATCAAACAGAGATTCAGCAACTAAAAGAGAGATCGATTCTTTGGGATCCTTCCTTTCTTCAAACGGAACGAACAGAGATAGAATCAGATCGATTCCCGAAATGCCTTTTTGGATCTTCCTCCATGTCCTGGCTATTCACGGAACCTGAGAAGCGGATGAAGAATCATCTGCTTCCGGAAGAAATCGAAGAATTTCTTGGGAATCCTACAAGATCCATTCGTTCTTTTTTCTCTGACAGATGGTCAGAACTTCATCTGGGTTCGAATCCTACTGAGAGGTCCACTAGAGATCATAAATTGTTGAAGAAAAAACAAGATGTTTCTTTTGTCCCTTCCAGGCGAGCGGAAAATAAAGAAATGGTTGATATATTCAAGATAATTACGTATTTACAAGATACCGTCTCAATTCATCCTTCGGAACCAGATCCGGGATGTGATCTGGTTCCGAAGGATGAACCGGATATGGACAGCTCCAATAAGATTTCATTCTTGAACAAAAATCCATTTTTTGATTTCTTTCATCTATTCCATGACCGGAACAAAGGGGGATATGCGTTACGCCACGATTTTTTTGAATCAGAAGAGAGATTCCCAGAAATGGCGGATCTATTCACTCTATCAATAACCGAGCCGGATCTGGTGTTTCGTAGGGGATTTGCCTTTTCTATTGATTCCTACGGGTTGGATCAAAAAAAATTCTTGAATGAGGTATTCAACTCCAGAGATGAATCGAAAAAGAAATCTTTATTGGTTCTACCTCCTCTTTTTTATGAGGAGAATGAATCTTTTTCTCGAAGGATCAGAAAAAAATTGGTCCGGATCTACTGCGGGAATGAGTTGGAAGATCCCAAACTAAAAACAGCGGTATTTGCTAGCAACAACATAATGGAGGCAGTCAATCAATATAGATTGATCCGAAATCTGATTCAAATCCAATATAGCACCTATGGGTACATAAGAAATGTATCGAATCGATTCTTTTTAATGAATAGATCCGATCGCAACTTCGAATATGGAATTCAAAGGGATCAGATAGGAAATGATACTCTGAATCATCTAACTATAATGAAATATACGATCAACCAACATTTATCGAATTTGAAAAAGAGTCAGAAGAAATGGTTTGATCCTCTTATTTCTCGAACCGAGAGATCCATGAATCAGGATCCTGATGCATATAGATACAAATGGTCCAATGGGAGCAAGAATTTCCAGGAACATTTGGAACATTTCGTTTCTGAACAGAAGAATCCTTTTCAAGTAGTGCAAGTAGTGTTCGATCGATTACGTATTAATCAATATTCGATTGATTGGTCCGAGGCTATCGACAAAGAAGATTTGTATAAGCCACTTCGTTTCTTTTTGTCCAAGTCACTTCTCTTTTTGTCCAAGTCACTTCTCTTTTTCTTTGTGAGTATCGGGAATATCCCCATTCATAGGTCCGAGATCCACATCTATGAATTGAAAGGTCCGAATGATCAACTCTACAATCAGTTGTTAGAATCCATAGGTGTTCAAATCGTTCATTTGAAGAAATTGAAACCCTTCTTATTGGATGATCATGATACTTCCCAAAGACCAAAATTCTTGATCAATGGAGGAACAATATTACCATTTTTGTTCAAAAAGATACCAAAGCGGGTGATTGACTCATTCCATACTAGAAAGAATCGCAGGAAATCCTTTGATAACACGGATTCCTATTTCTCAATGATATCCCACGATCGAGACAATTGGCTGAATCCCGTGAAACCATTTCATAGAAGTTCTTTGCTATCTTCTTTTTCTAAAGCAAATCGACTTCGATTCTTGAATGATCCACATCACTTCTGGTTCTATTGTAACAAAAGATTCCCCTTTGATGTGGAAAAGACCCGTATCAATAATTATGATCTTACATATGGACAATTCCTCAATATCTTGTCCATTCGCAACAAAATCTTTTCTTTGTGCGTGGGTAAAAAAAAAGATCTCTTTTTGGAGAGAGAGACTATTTCACCAATCGAGTCGCAGGTATCTGACATCTTCATACCTAAAGATTTCCCACAAAGTGGTGATGAAGCGTATAACTTGTACAAATCGTACAAATCTTTCCATTTTCCAATTCGATCCGATCCATTCGTTCGTGGAGCTATTTACTCGATCGCAGACATTTCTTCAACACCTCTAACAGAGGAACAAATAGTCAATTTGGAAAAAACTTATTGTCAGCCTCTTTCAGATATGAATCTATCTGATTCAGAAGGGAATAACTTGCATCAGTATCTCAGTTTCAATTCAAACATGGGTTTGATTCACACTCCATGTTCTGAGAAGTATTTACCATTCGGAAAGAGGAAAAAACGGAGTCTTTGTCTAAAGAAATGCGTTGAGAAAGGGCAGATGTATAGAACCTTTCAACGAGATAGTGTCTCAAAATGGAATCTGTTCCAAACATATATGCCATGGTTCCTTACTTCGACAGGGTGCAAATATCTCAATTTCACCCTTTTAGATACTCTTTCAGACCCATTGCCGATACTGAGTAGTAGTCAAAAATTTGTATCCATTTTTCATGATATGATGCATGGATCAGATATATCACGGCCAATTCCTCAGAAGATTCTTCCACAATGGACTCTGATCAGTGAGATTTCGAGTCAATGTTTACAGAATCTTCTTCTGTCCGACGAAACGATTCATCGAAATAATGAGTCACCCGTTCCATTGATACGGACACATCTGAGATCAACAAATGCTCGGGAGTTCCTCTATTCCATCTTTTTCCTTCTTCTTGTTGCTGGATATCTCGTTCGTATACATCTTCTCTTTGTTTCCCGAGCCTCTAGTGAGTTACAGACAGAGTTAGAAAAGATCAAATCTTTGATGATTCCATCATACATGATGGAATCTCGAAAACTTCTGGATAGGTATCCTACATCTGAAATGAATCCTTTCTGGTTAAAGAATCTCTTTCTAGTTGTTCTGGAACAATTAGGAGATTCTCTGGAAGAAATACGGGGTTCTGCTTCTGGTGGCAACATGCTATTGGGTGGTGGTCCCGCTTATGGGGTCAAATCAATCCGTTCTAAGAAGAAATATTGGAAGATCAATCTCATCGATCTCATACCAAATCCCATCAATCGAATCATTTTTTCGAGAAATACGAGACATCTAAGTCGTACAAGTAAAGAGATCTATTCATTGATAAGAAAAAGAAAAAACGTGAACGGTGATTGGATTGATGAGAAAATAGAATTCTGGGTCGCGAACAGTGATTCGATTGATGATGAAGAAAGAGAATTCTTGGTTCAGTTCTCCACCTTAACGACAGAAAAAAGGATTGATCAAATCCTATTGAGTCTGACTCATAGTGATCATTTAACAAAGAATGACTCTGGTTATCAAATGATTGAACAACCGGGATCAATTTCCTTACGATACTTAGTTGACATTCATCAAAAGGATCTAATGAATTATGAGTTCAATAGATCCTGTTTAGCAGAAAGACGGATATTCCTTGCTCATTATCAGACAATCACTTATTCACAAACCTCGTGTGGGGCTGATAGTTTTCATTCCCCTTCCCCATCTCCTCATGGAAAACCCTTTTCGCTCCGCTTAGCCCTATCCCCTTCTAGAGGTATTTTAGTGATAGGTTCTATAGGAACTGGACGATCCTGTTTGGTCAAATACCTAGCGACAAACTCCTATGTTCCTTTCATTACGGTCTTTCCGAACAAGTTCCTGGATGACAAGCCTAAAGGTTATCTTCTTGATGATATCGATATTGATGATAGTGACGATATTGATGATAGTGATGATGACCTTGATATTGATACGGAGCTGCTAACTATGACGAATGTGCTAACTATGTATATGACGCCGAAAATAGACCGATTTGATATAACCCTTCAATTCGAATTAGCAAAAGCAATGTCTCCTTGCATAATATGGATTCCAAACATTCATGATCTGCATGTGAATGAGTCGAATTACTTATCCCTCGGTCTATTAGAGAACTATCTCTCCAGGGATTGTGAAAGATGTTCCACTGGAAAGATTCTTGTTATTGCTTCGACTCATATTCCCCAAAAAGTGGATCCCGCTCTAATAGCTCCGAATAAATTCAATACATGCATTAAGATACGAAGGCTTCTTCTTCCACAACAACGAAAGCACTTTTTCATTCTTTCATATACTAGGGGATTTCACTTGGAAAAGAAGATGTTCCATACTAACGGATTCGGGTCCATAACCATGGGTTCCAATGCGCGAGATCTTGTAGCACTTATCAATGAGGCCCTATCAATTAGTATTACACAGAAGAAATCCATTATAGAAACTAATACAATTAGATCAGCTCTTCATAGAAAAACTTGGGATTTTCGATCCCAGATAAGATCGGTTCAGGATCATGGGATCCTTTTCTATCAGATAGGAAAGGCTGTTACACAAAATGTACTTCTCAGTAATTGCCCCATAGATCCTATATCTATCTATATGAAGAAGAAATCATGTAAGGTAGGGGATTCTTATTTGTACAAATGGTACTTCGAACTTGGAACGAGCATGAAGAAATTCACGATACTTCTTTATCTTTTGAGTTGTTCTGCCGGATCGGTCGCTCAAGATCTTTGGTCTTCATCCAGACACGATGAAAAAAATTGGATCACTTCTTATGGATTCGTTGAGAATGATTCTGATCTAGTTCATGGCCTATTACTATTCTTAC